GCCCTTCGCATGGCAATACCTATGGTATCGGCTTGCCCTTTCATGAGCGGGGACAGAATGAAACGACCATAATAAAGACGCGTACTGTCTACTCTTGATTCAACACATTTCCACTGTAGTGTTCGAGTGGATCCTGCTATTTCCTCTCGAACCATACTAATATTATTATTTGATCAGATCATTGAATCGTTTATTTCTCTTGAAATCCATTTAATTCTTTTTTTTACACACGTCTTTTTTTGGGAGGTCTACATCCATTATGTGGCATAGGTGTTACATCACGTACGAAACTTAATAGTATACCACTTCTACGAATAGCCCGTAATGCTGCGTCTCTTCCGAGACCAGGACCTTTTATCATAACTTCTGCTCGTTGCATACCTTGATCTACTACAGTACGAATAGCATCTAAAGCGGCTGCTTGCGCAGCATAGGGTGTTCCCCTTCTTGTGCCTTTGAATCCAGAAGTACCGGCGGAGGCCCAAGAAACCACTCGACCTCGTACATCTGTAACAGTTACAATGGTATTGTTGAAACTGGCTTGAACATGAATAACTCCTTTTGGTATTCTACGTCCAGTCTTACGTAAATTAATACGCCCATTCCTACGCGAACCAATTCTTTGTATAGGTTTTGCCATATTTTATCATCTCATAAATATGAATCAGAAATATATAAAAAGATATGGAGATATCCATTTTATGTTAAAACAAATCTTTTATTTTTACATAACCCCTCTTTGAGAAACTTTAGAAAGATTATCCTTGTCTTTGTTTATGTCTCGGATTGGAACAAATCACTATAATTCGTCCGCGCCTACGGATCAGTCGACATTTTTCACAAATTTTACGAACAGAAGCCCTTATTTTCATATTTCTTACTCCTTACTTTAATTTTGAATCTATTCTTTGGAAGAAAATAAGTCTCTTGCTTTTTTTTTGTTTCAAATTGTATCTTTGATGAAAGGGATTTTTTCAAAAAGAATCTATCTAATCGTTCGAATCTTTGTTCCGAAGTCTATAAATTATACGTTCCCTGGTTGAATGAATAATATTGCCTTATTTCTATTTTGATTCTATCCCCCGGCAGTGTTTGTATCAAACTGCGTCGGATCTTCCCCGAAATAGAACCTAGAATTAGATCTTCATTATATAAAATATAAACGGATTCGGAGAGCATACCATTGGGAAATGATTCAGTAATTAAACCTTCATGAATCATTTTTTTTTTTCATTCCAGGAAACCTTTTTGAAGTATCAACTAATGGAAGAAGAGTTATATAACTCACCTTTCCTCTCTATTTCACAAATAGGAAGTTAGAGATAAAATTAGGATACCAGAGGAGGATCACCATATATAACACAAAATTTCTCCTCCAATTTTTTCTAGTCTAGCTTCTCGATCTGTCATTATGCCTCGAGAAGTGGAAAGAATTACAATTCCCATTCCACCTAAAATCTTAGGAATTTTTTTATAGTTGGAATAAATTCGTAGACCGGGTCGACTGATACGTTTTAAAATCGTTTTATATATTCCTTTCCTAGTTCTTTTATGGCGCAAGGTTGAAACCAAGAAATTTTTATTACTTTCCTGATGTTTCCGAACATTTTCAATAAAACCCTCTCGTAGGAGTATTTTAACAATGTTTTCGGTGATATTTGTGGATACTATTCGAACCGTTCCATTTTTACTCATGTTAGCATTTCTTATAGAAGTTATTATATCAGCAATAGCGTCTCTGCCCATGACGAATTATAATTATTGGTGCTTCCGAATTTTGATATAATCAACATGTTTTTTTATTTGAATACTTCAAAGTATTCATTATTTAATTAAATTTGAAATTTATTATTCAATTAATTATTAAATTTAGTAAAAGTATATGCGTGAGACACAATCTATTAATTGGGTTTATTTCAGATATCCTACTAGAACAATATCCTAATTTGATCTATGACTATGAGTCTTTATAATACCTCGGGAGCTAATGAAACTATTTTAGTAAAATTCAACTGTCTCAATTCCCGAGCAATCGCCCCAAAAACTCGAGTTCCTTTTGGATTTCCTTCTTGATCAATGACAACTGCTGCATTGTCATCATATCGTATTATCATACCGTTGTCACGTTTGAGTTCTTTACATGTACGTACAATTACAGCTCTTATTACTTCCGATCTTTCTAGAGGCATATTAGGCACTGCTTCTTTAATTACAGCAACAATAACGTCACCAATATGAGCATATCTATGATTACCAGCTCCTATGATTCGAATACACATTAATTCTCGAGCTCCACTGTTATCTGCTACATTCAAAAGGGTCTGAGGTTGAATCATATCATTTTTATTTGAATTTTTTATTTCAATGCAAAGAATGAGGAATAAAGAAGAAATAGTATTTGTCTAGAAATAAAGAAACTCGTGGTTGTTTTTTCATCCCTTTTTTATATTTAGTTTTACATCCCTATCCTGAAATAACAAATTGAGTTTTTATAGGCATTTTGCACGCAGCTATTGAAATTGCTGCTCTGGCTACAGTTTCTGAGACTCCGCCCATTTCGTAAAGTATTCGACCGGGTTTAACAACAGATACCCAATATTCGGGAGATCCCTTTCCCGACCCCATACGTGTTTCTGCGGGCCTTACTGTAATAGGTTTATCGGGAAAAACACGTACCCATATTTTTCCACCACGACGTGCATATCGTGTCATTGCTCTTCGTCCTGCTTCTATTTGTCTAGCAGTAATCCAAGCGGGTTCAAGTGCCTGAAGAGCATATCTGCCGAAGCAAATATGATTACCCCGGCAAGATATTCCTTTCATTCTTCCTCTATGTTGCTTACGAAATCTGGTTCTTTTGGGGTTATAGTTGATGGTTTTTTCCCACCTCTACTACAGAACCGGACATGAGAGTTTCTTCTCATCCAGCTCCTCACGAATGAAAGGATTCGATAATATTACAGATGCGCATGTATTTAATAACTAATACATTAAACTAAGTAATGGGATTTATTGATATTATATTTCATTTATTAGATAAGAAGCTGTATATACGGTTAGATTTGTCTATTTCTAGATATAGATAATGTTTCTTTTTTATACTGGATCCTTATTTTTTTTTTACTTTTCTTTTAAAAAATTATTGAATCAAGACAATATTGGAATCCAATAAATAAGAAATAAGGGTTTCGCGGGCGAATATTGACTCTTTCCTTTTCCTGCTTTATTCGTAGGATCAATCCACACCCTCTCCGAGTAAAAAAAAAATTGTTCTTGGTTCATTCCGCCATCCCGCCTGCTCAATCATTTGGATTCTTTTAAATAGAATCCTATATAGTCACAGGTTTCGTCGTTCCTATAGCTTCTCCATTAATGATTAGGCCTGAACTCTGCAATGGAGCTCTCAACAAAATCTGTTTCCGAGTCAATCTCCTCAGTTTCTATTAACCGGAAGCTCTTTATTATTTATATATCATTTATTATTTATATATCAATCGATACAATATTAAACAATATTAAAACAATATGAAATTAATGCTTTATTACACTGCCTTTTATTTATATGAGGTAATTCATAGACCATACATATTGGAATTATATATCATTGATATTTTTGTTCTCTCTTTCTATCACCTTTCCATTTATCCGCATCCCTTTCTTTTTTTTTTATTTCAAATCCACAATCATATTTTTTTGTTATGGAACAATTCCAGTTGTTACAACTATATGATTGATCCAGTCATATAGTGACTGTTTTTGGGATCTCGACAATATGAAGCAATAAGTTAGTTATTAGTTTTTAATTTTTTTTTATATAGTAGTTGTAGTTATTGAATTAATATTAGGGATCAGTCTTTTTTTGATCCTACTAAAAACTCTAAAGAAAAAACTAACGAATCACACACTAAGCATAGCAATTATAAAAAAAAAAGGTTAATTTCTTTTTTATTCAACCTTATAGAATTTGAATTATTTTATTTTTTTGATTTAACAGAAAAACAGAAAAAGTTTCTAGTTTTTTGTTCTATATATCACTATATTACTGGATAGAATGACAAGATAAATAAAGGTCTATTATTCTTCATCCACAAATATCCAAATTTTGAGTCCTAGTACTCCATGGATAGTTCGAATTGTATAGGAACAATGATCAATTTTAGCGCGAATTGTTTGTAGAGGAACCCTACCTTCTCTGATCCATTCGACACGTGCAATTTCTTTTCCGTCAATACGTCCTGCAATTTGTATTTGAATTCCTTTTGTATCTGTTTGTTCAGTTAATTCAATAGCTCTTTTCATTGCCTTTCGAAATGAAACTCTATTTCTTAATTGAGAAGCCATATATTCTGCAAGAATATTGGGGTCTCCATAAGGTTTTTCTATTCGTGTGATAGCAATGTTGATTCTTCGGTTCACAGAACGAAATTCTTTTTGTACATTCATCTGTAATTCTTCGATTCCTCGTGTTCGGCCCTCTATTAATAAATTTGGGAATCCAATATGGATTATAACCTGGATTAAATCAATTCTTTTTTGAATTTCTATACGCGCAATTCCAATTCCTTCGAAACCTGAGGATATTCTTTTATTTTTTTGTACATAATTCTTTATACAATTCCGTATTTTCTCATCTTCTTGTAGACCTACAGAAAAATTTTTTGGTTGTGCGAACCAAAAGGAATGATGATTTTGGGTTGTACCAAGTCTGAAACCAAGCGGATTTATTTTTTGTCCCATATTTTTTATTATATTATCTTTCCATCTATTTTTTTCTAAATATGAATCTAAATCTTAAATTCATCGAAAGATAATTTTGATTTATCTTTTAATACAATTGTTATATGACAAGTCGGCCTTTTTATCGGATAACTACGTCCTCGAGCTCTAGGTCTTAATTTTTTCACAAAAGAACCTCCATTGACTTCGGCTTTACTAATGAATAAATCGGTTTCGTTCAAACCCATATTATGACTAGCGTTTGCTGCTGCGGAATAAACCAATTTTAAAATGGGATAAGATGCTCGATAAGGCATAAGTTCCAATATCATAAGTGTTTCCTCATAAGAACGCCCGCGAATCTGATCAATTACTCTTTGCGCTTTGAAAACAGACATACATATATGTTGAGCTAAAACTTTGACTTCTCCACTCGAATTTGAGTTCTTTTTCTTTATCATAAGGTTATCTCCCGCCAATGAATGATAAGTATCTATTTTTTTTCCAAATTAACGACGAGATTTATTATCGTTTCTCGCATGTCTCGCGAAAGTCAGAGTCGGCGCGAATTCTCCCAATTTGTGACCTACCATACGATCTGTTATATAAATAGGTAAATGTTCCTTTCCATTATGAATAGCGATTGTATGGCCAATCATTTTGGGTATAATGGTAGATGCCCGAGACCAAGTTACTATTATTTCTTTCTCCTCCCTCATGTTGAGTTTTTCAATTTTTCTTGATAAATGATTAGCTACAAAAGGGTTTTTTTTTAATGAACGTGCCACAGCTGATTACTCCTTTTTTTACATTTTAAAGATTGGCATTCTATGTCCAATAGAATATCTCGATCGAAGTATGAAGGTAAGAATAAATACAATAATGATGAATGGAAAAAAGAGAAAATCCTTTAGCTAGATAAGGGGCGGATGTAGCCAAGTGGATCAAGGCAGTGGATTGTGAATCCACCACGCGCGGGTTCAATTCCCGTCGTTCGCCCATCACATTATTTCAAATTCAAAAAATTCTATTTTCAATATTCCTATTTACGGCGACGAAGAATAAAACTATCACTATATTTTTTCCTTTTCCGACTTCTTCTTCCAAGCGCAGGATAACCCCAAGGAGTTGTGGGTTTTTTTCTACCAATTGGGGCTTTCCCTTCCCCACCTCCATGGGGATGGTCTACAGGGTTCATAACTACTCCTCTTACTACAGGACGCTTACCTATCCAACACTTCGATCCGGCTCTACCCAAACTTTGTTGATTCACCCCAACATTACCCACTTGTCCGACTGTTGCTAAGCAGTTTTTGGATATCAAACGGACCTCCCCGGATGGTAATCTTAATGTGGCTGATTTACCCTCTTTTGCGATCAGTTTCGCTACAGCGCCCGCCGCTCTAGCTAATTGTCCACCCTTTCCAAGCGTGATTTCTATGTTATGTATGGCCGTGCCTAAGGGCATATCGGTTGAAGTAGATTCTTCTTTTAAAAACCCCTTCCCAAACTGTACAAGCTTCTTCCAAAGCATACGGCTTTCTAGATGTATATGATGATATCTAGACAGATGGATCTTTATCTTATATGAATCGTATGATGAAGTACCACATGAGTGGATATATAGGAATCCAAATCTGCCGAATCACTCATGTATGATCTTCTACATCCTAGGTCTCCCCGTTCCATCATCTGGCTTATGTTCTTCATGTAGCATTCAGACCGAATGACTCTATGAAATTACGTCGATACTTCCACATATTACGGGTAACGTAGGAGACATCTCTATTTTTCCCCGGGGGGATCTTTATAATTACCACTGCTTAGCTTTCAATTCGCCTCTGACCATCAAATTAAATGTGAATAACCCGTCCTCCTCTCTTTGAAACAAGGGGCGCTTCCGGTTCTGTGCGTGCTTCAAACAATTTTGTCTTCTCCATATTACCATATCTCTAGAGTCAATAATTTTCTATGAGGAACTACTGAACTCAATCACTTGCTGCCGTTACTCAACAGTTTTCTGTTGAGGTCTATCCCATAGAGGTACTCAAATTGGATCAGTGATTGATTTCTAGGTTTCATCGTAAACCTAATTGGTTACTTCCAATTACGTAAATCAATAGTTCAAACCGCACTCAAAGGTAGGGCATTTCCCATTGATATAGGGACTTCTGTACCAGAAATAATGGTATCTCCAATTATAGCCCCTCTGGGGTGTAAAATATATCTTTTCTCGCCATCCCCATAATGTATGAGACAAATGTATGCATTTCGATTAGGGTCATATTCTATGGTTACGATTCTACCAGATATGTCTTTTTCATTCCGTCGAAAATCGATTTTACGGTATAGACGCTTATGACCTCCCCCTCTATGTCTTGCGGTAATGATTCCTCTGGCATTACGACCTTTACCACAATGATGCTGTCCACAGATCAAATTATTTCGTGGATTGGATTTCATTTGACTGTCTATGGCTCTATTACGTGTGCTCGGGGTAGAAGTTTTGTATAAATGTATCGCCGTGTTATTAAGTATTTTGCTTTAAGTTCTTTTCTCTATAAGAGGTGGAATAGAATAACCCGGTTGAAGCGTAATGATCATACGTCTGTAATGCATTGTATGTCCCATAATAGGTCCTATTCTTCTACCCTTTCCTGGGAGTCGATGACTATTCATAGCTATTACCTTGACACCAAAGAAGAGTTCGACCCAATGCTTTATTTCTGTCCTAGTTGATCCTGATTCGACATTAGAAGTATATTGATTGTTCCCCAATAACCGAATACTTTTTTCTGTAAATACTGCATATTTGATTCCATCCATAACTCCATTTTCTTCCCTATGAGTTCCAGTATCGATAAGAATTCTAGTTCTTACTGTTCATATGTTATGGTATGAATATACCATACCAATTCGTTATGTATGGATGATGAGATTCCATTGATACAGAGCCAATTCCAATAGACTTATTGAACGTTCCCATTGGCGTGCATCCAGCAGGAATTGAACCTACGAATTTGCCAATTATGAGTTGGGCGCTTTAACCATTCAGCCATGGATGCTTAACAGGGCTCATTGTACATCGTGAATAACCAAATTCCAATTGAAATGAAATCTTTAGGAGGAATCAATGAAAATCTTTAGGAGGAATCAATGAAACGATATCAATTCAAATCCTGGATCTTCGAATTGAGAGAGATATTGAGTGAGATCAAGAATTCTCACTATTTCTTAGATTCATGGATCAAATTCGATTCAGTGGGATCTTTCACTCACATTTTTTTCCACCAAGAACGTTTTATGAAACTCTCTGACCCCCGAATTTGGAGTATCCTACTTTCACGTGATTCACAGGGTTCAACAAGCAATCGATATTTCACGATCAAAGGTGTAGTACTGCTTGTAGTAGTGGTCCTTATATCTCGTATTACCAATCGAAAGATGGTCGAAAGAAAAAATCTCTATTTGATGGAGCTTCTTCCTATACCTATGAATTCCATTGGACCCAGAAATGAGACATTGGAAGAATCTTTTTGGTCTTCCAATATCAATAGATTGATTGTTTCGCTCCTGTATCTTCCAAAAGAGAAAAAGATTTCTGAGAGTTGTTTCATGGATCCGCAAGAGAGTACTTGGGTTCTCCCAATAAATAAAAAGTGTATCATGCCTGAATCGAACCGGGGTTCGCAGTGGTGGAGGAACCGGATCGGAAAAAAGAGGGATTCTAGTTGTAAGATAGCTAATGAAACCGTAGCTGGAATTGAGATCTCATTCAAAGAGAAAGATAGCAAATATCTGGAGTTTCTTTTTTTATCCTATACGGATGATCCGATCCGCAAGGACCATGATTGGGAATTGTTTGATCGTCTTTCTCCGAGGAAGAAGCGAAACATAATCAACTTGAATTCGGGACAGCTATTCGAAATCTTAGGGAAAGACTTGATTTGTTATCTCATGTCTGCTTTTCGTGAAAAAAGACCAATTGAAGGGGAGGGTTTCTTCAAACAACAAGGAGCTGAGGCAACTATTCAATCAAATGATATTGAGCACGTTTCCCATCTCTTCTCGAGAAACAAGTGGGGTATTTCTTTGCAAAATTGTGCTCAATTTCATATGTGGCAATTCCGCCAAGATCTCTTCGTTAGTTGGGGGAAGAATCAGCACGAATCGGATTTTTTGAGGAACGTATCGAGAGAGAATTGGATTTGGTTAGACAATGTGTGGTTGGTAAACAAGGATTGGTTTTTTAGCAGGGTACGGAATGTATTGTCAAATATTCAATATGATTCCACAAGATCTATTTTCGTTCAAGTAACGGATTCTAGCCAATCGAAAGGATCCTCTGATCAATCCAGAGATCATTTCGATTCCATTAGAAATGAGGATTCAGAATATCACACATTGATCGATCAAACAGAGATTCAGCAACTAAAAGAAAGATCGATTCTTTGGGATCCTTCCTTTCTTCAAACGGAACGAACAGAGATAGAATCAGATCGATTCCCGAAATGCCTTTTTGGATCTTCCTCAATGTCCCGGCTATTCACGAAACGTGAGAAGCAGATGAATAATCATCTGCTTCCGAAAGAAATCGAAGAATTTCTTGGGAATCCTACAAGATCAATTCGTTCTTTTTTCTCTGACAGATGGTCAGAACTTCATCTGGGTTCGAATCCTACTGAGAGGTCCACTAGAGATCAGAAATTTTTGAAGAAAAAACAAGATGTTTCTTTTGTCCCTTCCAGGCGATCGGAAAATAAAGAAATGGTTGATATATTCAAGATAATTACGTATTTACAAAATACCGTCTCAATTCATCCTATTTCATCAGATCCGGGATGTGATATGGTTCCGAAGGATGAACCGGATATGGACAGTTCCAATAAGATTTCATTCTTGAAAAAAAATCCATTTTTGGATTTATTTCATCTATTCCATAACCGGAACAAAGGGGGATACACGTTACACCACGATTTTGAATCAGAAGAGAGATTTCAAGAAATGGCAGATCTATTCACTCTATCAATAACCGAGCCGGATCTGGTGTATCATAGGGGATTTGCCTTTTCTATTGATTCCTACGGGTTGGATCAAAAAAAATTCTTGAATGAGGTATTCAACTCCAGAGATGAATCGAAAAAGAAATCTTTATTGGTTCTACCTCCTCTTTTTTATGAGGAGAATGAATCTTTTTATCGAAGGATCAGAAAAAAATGGGTCCGGATCCACTGCGGGAATGATTTGGAAGATCCAAAACTAAAAACAGCGGTATTTGCTAGCA